TCAGCAAGATACGACTTATTTGAAATTAATTGAATGAACAACTCAAGAAATCTTTCTGTGGCATTCCATATATTTTATAATTCTTTACCACGTCAATTGAGAATTTTTTGTTATTGAGATTCATGGGCAATTCGGATTAATATTTAGAGATAGATATTACCTTTCTTTTTTTTGTTTCAAACGAATTGAAATGATTGAAGTTTTTCTATTTGGAATCGTCTTAGGTCTAATTCCTATTACTTTGGCTGGATTATTCGTAACTGCATATTTACAATACAGACGTGGCGATCAGTTGGACCTTTGATTAATTAACAAATCTTTTTTTGATTGACCTCCTGTGCATTAGCGAAAGGAGGAGGTCAAATTTAGATTACTGTTCAGTTATTTCAGTCTAATTCGATAAATTCAATTCAACCTAACAAGAATGGAATCACGCTCTGTAGGATTTGAACCTACGACATCGGGTTTTGGAGACCCACGTTCTACCGAACTGAACTAAGAGCGCTTTCTTATCACAATAGATAAGACTGTAAAGAAAACTTTTTTTGTAATACAAAACTACATCTACATCTGGCATGCAAACACTATAGAGTATGATAAAAAAAATGCGAGATTCCTTTTTTAATCGATTTCAATTAATTCCTCCTTACTTCTCAGAGGAAAAGTAATTAGGTAGGGATGACAGGATTTGAACCCGTGACATTTTGTACCCAAAACAAACGCGCTACCAAGCTGCGCTACATCCCTTTCAATTCAATTGGTTTTTCTAGTGTAATTTTAAAGAATCCCTGTCGTGTTTTCCACATCGTTATTTCCTATATCTATATACATAGATAATATATCTTGTCATTTCTTCTTTTTGGTCTCTTATAAGGTATAATAAAAGTATTGGGATATATATGAAAAACAAATCTGTTGTAAAGTGTAAAGTAAAAAAAAATACTTTTCGTGAATATTTAGTGGGAAGGGGTATGGTACTTTTTTCTTAAAAAAAAATATCTTATCTACAGGTCTACACTACAGGATTAATGTACATTTTAATTTGACTTAGCTTAGGGATTTCGTGTACAAACACAAGTAGTCTTTAACTTTAACTATAATATGATATGCATTTGATCGTAGATTAGATATGTATTACTTTGTTTATATATTAATAAAGAAGGAGGATTTTCAATGCGAGATTTTAAAACATATCTTTCCGTGGCGCCGGTACTAAGCACTCTATGGTTTGGGTCTTTAGCTGGTTTATTAATAGAAATCAATCGTTTTTTCCCAGATGCGTTGACATTCCCTTTTTTTTCATTCTAGTTATTGACCTGGAGAGGGAGTAACGAATATTAGAGATAAAATCAACTATCTGTGACTAATCCCTCCTCCCTTTTCTTTCTTCTTTCTCTTTTTATTTGAAAAAAAATATTCAAATAATATATTAGAATAAATAGGAGAGAAAGAAGAAAAGTAGATTCAACCTCATCAAAACTTGACTTAAGGTTCGAATGAAAATTTCTAAAAAAAAAAAGAGAAAGAGTTAGAACGGAAATGAAAATGTGGATCTAGGATAAGAGTATCATACAAGATACTTAAATGAAATACTGTGATTAGAAATAGAGTTAGAAACCGTTTGATTACGTCGTATTTCTTAATTTATTTACTATTAATATTATTATATTACCCTATATGATTGCAACGAAATCTTTCTAATTGTATTTCGAGTTAGCAATTTCTATATTTTTTTCTTTTTCTTTCTTCTTCACTTCGGGTCGAAAATTCAAAAAGTTGCTTGAATCAAAAATAAAACGGAGGTTAGGTTGATGGCTAAGGGTAAAGATGCCCGAGTAAAAGTAATTTTGGAATGTACCAGTTGTGTTCGAAAGAGTGTTAATAAGGAATCAAAGGGCATTTCCAGATATATTACTCAAAAGAATCGACACAATACGCCTAGTCGGTTGGAATTGCGAAAATTCTGTCCCTATTGTTGCAAACATACAATTCACGGAGAGATAAAGAAATAGATCGAACCAAAACGTCTGTCTATCATCCTTTCACGGAAGCAGACAAAATGATTTTCATTATATAATTATTTATATTAATATATTATTATATATATTAAAAATAAATAAAAAAACAAACCAAATCCTATTTCTTAATTCTAATTTTTTTAAGGTCCAGCCGAAATAGGATTTTCGGTATAAGGAATAAACTAAACAAACTATGGATAAATCCAAGCGACCCTTTATTAAATCCAAGCGATCTTTTCGTAGGCGTTTGCCCTCGATCCAATCGGGGGATCGAATTGATTATAGAAACATGAGTTTAATTAGCCGATTTATTAGTGAACAGGGAAAAATATTATCTAGAAGAGTAAATAGATTGACCTTGAAACAACAACGATTAATTACTATTGCTATAAAACAAGCTCGTATTTTATCTTTGTTACCTTTTCTTAATAATGAGAAACAATTTGAAAGAATCGAGTCGACTGCTAGAACTGCTAGTTTTAGAACCAAAAATAAATATAAATAATAGGCTTACTCTTTATTTAATTTTAATTGAATCAAAATTCGAATTTGAACTCAAACATGGATTGATGTTTTGTTCTAAAAAAATCTAGGTTTGATTGTCGTGTTGTAAGATAATAAAAATCGGGAATAAATTTTTTTAATTTTGAATTTGAATGGGTTTGTTGATTTTTATTTATTTCTTTTTTGTATTTTATCAGACTATATCCTCCCGGAGACTAAACTCCGGGGAACTTCATTTAAATAATTTCGGGGGATTCTTTCCAATCTTCTTTTTTTATGATTTCATTGGAAATCATATAAAGACAATTCCTATTTAATATAGCTATTTGTGCAAGTATTTTACGATTAAGAAGCAACTGTCTCTTGTGCAGATTGTGTATGAATTTACTATAATTATAATATACCCCCCTTTCGCGAATTACTGCGTTTATCCGAGTGATCCACAAACGACGAAAATCTCTCTTTTGCCTATCTCTATCCCGATGAGCCGAAACCAAAGCTCTTATTTTCTGTTGAGCAATAGTTCGAGTAAGTCTTGAATGAGCCCCTCGAAAAGTTTTTACAAATAAACGCATTTTTTTTCTACGGTTCCGAGCTATATATCCTCGTTTAACTCTAGTCATTGAATAAATGAAACTTTGATGAATAACTAATTACTAATTGATTTTCTTTTTTTGAGTTATTCTTTTAGCCTTTCTATTAATAACAAAACGGATTTTTCCAATGTATAAAATAAAAATCCCAATGGCTTTTGCTACTATAACCTTCCCGACCACGATTTTTTCTTTTTTTTTTTTAGTTTTAGACATTTCGCCTTGAAACAAGACAAAAAAATAAGAAATTGTATTAAATTAATATATCAAAAAAAGAATGTAAATTCAATTTAAATATAGATGAATGAAGAAATAGTGGGTTCCTTCGTTTCTATGGTTACTTTTTAAACGGTGAGGTCCTTTCTATACACCGGAGCCCTTTACTTCATTTACTGAATGTTATTGATAACTTGTACAGTTCAAATTTGTTGGCTCTACCCATGAATTATCCAGTAATGGGTCTTTCACAATGAGATCCACCTATACAGTAACGGTATTTAATTTTGAAGGTTAGCTGGATAGCTGACCCTGTTAGTCCGTTCTTCAAAGAATGGGAGCATAATTTATTTGCTCTAAATATAAGATTTCCCGCTTAATGGATAACGTTCGCTACCAATGGGAAATTTTTATCATCTTAAATCGAATTTACACCAATAGAAACCATAAATTTCATACACACTAGATAAATAGGTATTTTTCAATAATGACTGTAGTTCTTCCATTTTATCCTATTCACTGGTACTGATCATTTATACTGGAAAAAAATTATTTCCTTTCATTTGCTTTTATTCAATTCTATAATCTGAACGAGTCACACATACACCCTAGTACATGTTCCTCGGCGCTGAGGACATCCCCGAAGAGCGGGGGATTTCGTGACGTTTTTGATTGGCTGTCTTGTGTTTCTAATAAGTTGTTTAATAGTTGGCATGCTGAATCATATACATAATGGGCTGGTTTAGATCAATCCTAACCGAAGCGAATGATTATGAATTATTTCTACTTAATATAATAGAAATATAATAGAATAATATAATAGAATAATAGAAATATAATAGAAGTTAATATAATAAAATAAAAGGTAAACCCTCTAACAAGATAAAATAGAAAATGGTTAACTATTTTTATTCGTTTTATTCGACCGCTACAAGATCAACAATTCCATGAGCTTGGGCTTCTGTTGCTGACATAAAAACATCTCTTTCCATATCTTCGGATACAACCCATAAGGGTTTGCCTGTTCTTTGTACATAAACCCTTGTAAGGGTTTCGCGCAATTTCAATAATTCTTCCGCTTCCAGGATAAATTCTCCTGTTTGTGCCTCGTAAAAAGAGCTAGCAGGTTGATGAATCATTACCCTGATGATGTACCCTAAAAGGGGTTCTTCTATCTCGTATGATGAGGCGAAGACAAAAAATATATACTAGGAAAACAATAAAAAAGATAGAATTGAACAACCGTACGTGCATCTTTTCCACATTGCATACGGCTCTATAATGGAATTTACTTTCTTTTTACGTCGAAGAAAGAGAAAAATAGGATCGATCAGATCCAGATCAGTAAATGATCCAATTACCACCCTTCTTTTCAGAGGAGTTCAAAAATACTATGATGGCTCCGTTGCTTTATATATTTATTTCGTCTGTAATTCAGCAATCCCAAAGTTTCTTTTTTTTGATCCGAAAAAAAAAAAAATAAGGAAGAAATTCTTTTTTTCGTACTCTTTCAAACATAAATATTGTTAAGAGTTTTTTTGTTTTGGTATGAAGAAAAGTTTGTGACGCTGAAAAAGACTCCTGATAAAAAAATCGGGAATACTCTTGATCTCATACTACTCTTTCGATACATAATCTAATGTTTTGAAAATAGAGATAAAATTTTCTCATTTATCATATCGAATTCAAAGTGCCATGCTATTATTACTTAATATTAATATTTCATACGGTGAAGGCATAGTTTTCTTGTTTTCTCTCAAATAAAAAAATCATTGGCGCCGAGCGTGAGGGAATGCTAAACGTTTGGTAATTTCTCCTCCGACCAGGATAAAGGAGCCCATTGAAGCAGCTAACCCCATGCATATTGTATGTACATCTGGTCGCACAAATTGCATAGTATCATAAATAGCTATTCCGGGTATTACCCATCCGCCAGGAGAATTTATAAATAAATACAAATCCTTGGTATCATCCTCGATACTGAGATATACCATAAGACCAATAAGTTGATTCGAGATCTCGCTATCGATCTCTTGGCCTAAAAAAAGTAATCTTTCTCGATAAAGTCGGTTGATTAGGGTAAAATTGTATCCCTTAGGAACCGTACATGCACCTTTTGACGCATACGGTTCAAAAAAAATTGTGAGAAAATCAATGTGTAGATTCTAAATGTGTAGATTCTATTCCTTTTTTCGCCTTTCCCTAATTCCTCATATAACTATTAAAAATAGAAAAAAAAATAGAATTTATTAAACTGAAACTTATCAAACTCACTTTTCATTGATGTATTGTTTCATCGAGATCCAATCCAAATCACGATGTCATTTTCTTGTTCTTGAACGGGTCTCTTTAATTTTTTTTAGGTTTATGCTCTACTCCGGGTAAAGATCTGACCGATTTCGATTTGCACATATAGGACAAATGCTTCCAATATCACTTGTGTTTTTTTTTTGTTAAGAATTCCCCCTTTTTTTTTTCATTTCATATTTTTTCTTTCGACAAATTCAACCTTTTTTTATTTTAAATTGAAAATCAAAATGGTTAAGTTATAACAAAAGTAAATAAAATATATAATACAAGTAGGAATCTTCAATATATTAGCAATTGGGATTGGGGTTTTTATAAACGGAGCCTGGATACTTCATTTTATTGGTCTAACCAAGCCAACCATAAATTAGTCTAATTAATCTGAATCCTCCTATAGATCTAATTGCATTTCACGCTCCAAATTTGTGATGCTTCAAATAATCTTTCTTGTTGGGCGAAAGGGAGGATATCTCAATCGGAAGAGAGAACGGGGAAATTCCATATGACCCAATATATCTGACAAGTCGCACTATACGTCAACCCAAGATGCATCTTCCTCTCCAGGACTTCGAAAGGGAACTTTTGGAACACCAATAGGCATTAAATGAAAAAAAAAGAATTAAGTACTATATTTCACTTTGATATGGAAACGTAATAATAGGGTTATTGTCTTCATAATATCAACCTTTATAATATTTTCTGCATAGATTAAAAAAGTTTAGTGAAAAAAAAAAGATAGAATAAATGAAGAAAATTTCTTACGAATATAGCCTTCCAATAATGAACAAGTATTACAAGTATTAAAGTATTCACTGAGCGAAGATGGTATCAACTCCCCATTGCGTATTGCTACTTATCGGGTATAGAATAGATTTGTTTCTTTTTGTTCCTACAACCATAATTGTTCCATTATTACCAACAGAATAGAACAAACATTAACCCTTGTTCCGAGAGAATCCATTGAACAAAAGGGGTCCATTGACTAGTCTATAGTATTTTCCAATGCAATAAAGTTACATAGTGTCATTTATCTTTGATAAAGGGGTATTTCCATGGGTTTGCCTTGGTATCGTGTTCATACCGTCGTATTGAATGATCCCGGCCGGTTGATTTCTGTCCATATAATGCATACAGCTCTGGTTGCTGGTTGGGCCGGTTCGATGGCTCTATATGAATTAGCAGTTTTTGATCCCTCTGACCCTGTTCTTGATCCAATGTGGAGACAGGGTATGTTCGTTATACCTTTCATGACTCGTTTAGGAATAACCAATTCATGGGGCGGTTGGAGTATTACAGGGGGGACTATAACAGATCCGGGTATTTGGAGTTACGAAGGTGTGGCCGGAGCGCATATCGTGTTTTCTGGCTTGTGCTTTTTGGCAGCTATTTGGCATTGGGTGTATTGGGATCTAGAAATATTTTCTGATGAACGTACAGGAAAACCTTCTTTGGATTTGCCTAAGATTTTTGGAATTCATTTATTTCTTTCTGGGGTGGCTTGTTTTGGTTTTGGCGCATTTCATGTAACAGGTTTGTATGGTCCTGGAATATGGGTGTCCGATCCTTATGGACTAACTGGAAAAGTACAACCTGTAAGTCCAGCATGGGGCGTGGAAGGTTTTGATCCTTTTGTTCCAGGAGGAATAGCTTCTCATCATATTGCAGCAGGGACATTGGGTATATTAGCAGGCCTATTCCATCTTAGTGTCCGTCCGCCTCAGCGTCTATACAAAGGATTACGTATGGGCAATATTGAAACCGTTCTTTCGAGTAGTATCGCTGCTGTCTTTTTTGCAGCTTTTGTTGTTGCCGGAACTATGTGGTATGGTTCGGCAACTACCCCGATCGAATTATTTGGCCCCACTCGTTATCAATGGGATCAGGGATACTTTCAACAAGAAATATATCGAAGAGTAAGTGCTGGGCTAGCCGAAAATCAAAGTTTATCAGAAGCTTGGTCAAAAATTCCTGAGAAATTAGCTTTTTATGATTACATTGGGAATAATCCGGCAAAAGGAGGATTATTTAGAGCGGGCTCAATGGACAACGGCGATGGAATAGCTGTTGGATGGTTAGGACACCCTATTTTTAGAGATAAAGAAGGGCGTGAACTCTTTGTACGTCGTATGCCTACTTTTTTTGAAACATTTCCAGTCGTTTTGATAGATGGGGACGGAATTGTTAGAGCTGACGTTCCTTTTAGAAGAGCGGAATCTAAGTATAGCGTTGAACAAGTAGGTGTAACTGTTGAATTTTATGGTGGCGAACTCAACGGAGTTAGTTATAGCGATCCCGCTACTGTGAAAAAATATGCTAGACGCGCTCAATTGGGTGAAATTTTCGAATTAGATCGTGCTACTTTGAAATCTGATGGTGTTTTTCGTAGTAGTCCAAGGGGTTGGTTTACCTTTGGGCATGCTTCCTTTGCCCTACTCTTCTTCTTTGGGCACATTTGGCATGGGGCCAGAACCTTGTTCAGAGATGTTTTTGCTGGTATTGACCCAGATTTAGATGCTCAAGTAGAATTTGGAGCATTCCAAAAACTTGGGGATCCGACTACAAGAAGACAAGGAGTCTAATACACCATTGCTTTGTTATTTTCGGCCTCTATTTTTTTTTATTATTTGATATAGTATACTAGAGAAATCTTGATTTGAATGACTGACCTTTTTTGTTTTGACTCTTTTTTTTTTTATCATTATCGGGAAAATAATCCCAACTAAACAGGTATGAAAGCTATAATTGTAAACCACAATCGAATCTATGGAAGCATTGGTTTATACATTTCTATTAGTCTCGACTCTAGGGATAATTTTTTTCGCTATCTTTTTTCGGGAACCTCCTAAAGTTCCAACTAAAAAGATGAAATGATTTTTCATTATCTCAATTGAAGTAACGAGCCTTCCAATACAGGAAGGCTCGTTACTTCAACTAGTCCCCATGTTCCTCGAAAGGATCTCTTAATTGTTGAGAGGGCTGCCCAAAAGCGGTATATAAAGCGTACCCTGTAAAACTTATAAGTAAACCAGATATAAAGATGGCAACTAGGGTTGCTGTTTCCATTATTATTATTATATAATTTCAAGACCACAATGGATCTATGATAAAAATCCTTTATTTACAACGGAATGGTATACAAAGTCAACAGATCTCAATGAATACAATCGGATTTATGGCTACACAAACCGTTGAGGGTAGCTCTAGAGCTCGTCCAAAACCTACTACCGTAGGGGCTTTATTGAAACCATTGAATTCGGAATATGGTAAAGTAGCTCCTGGATGGGGAACTACTCCTTTGATGGGAGTTGCAATGGCTTTATTTGCAATATTCCTATCTATTATTTTGGAAATTTATAATTCTTCTGTTTTACTGGATGGAATTTCAATGAATTAAATCCACAAGAAAATGAAATCCAAAAGAACCAGAAAGTTCTAGCCTTTCAATACAAAGTGAATTTTTTGGGCTCCCTTTTTTATTTGTAACCCCCTTTTTTGGTAGTTCGATCGCGAAATTTCTTTCTTTCTGTATTTCCGGAATATGAGTGTGTGACTTGTTATAATTGATCCTATTAATAATACAGAGAATGAGTCTGTCATCTTATTCGGATAGAGATGGTTCTAACTCGTCGGATATTCATTCTGGTATCTGGAACACGGAATATATAAAATGGATCAAGAAATATTTGAACTATGATTCATATTTAATATTTAGACCTCTCGATCGGATTCAAAAAAAAATTTCTTTGAAAAGAAAGAATTAGAAGTTAGAAATCGAACGATTTTTCTTCTTTCAAACTCCTGTTTATGCCTATCAACATAGACATTTTTTTGTATTTTTAGTTACATTTTTAGTCATTATACCTATCCCATTGATTGAATAAGTGATGATCCAATGGTTCTTACTCACGGAATCTTTTGGTTTAGCTTTGGGGTTTTTTTGAATCATCGTGGTTCTAGTATGAATCTGGGGTTTCAATCGATTCATAGGATCTTAACAAGAGAAATTCCTATCAATGATAAAAAAAACAATAGTAAAAGCCATATTACACATAAAAAAAGTAAAGGCCACAAAAAAAAAAATAAAAAATCAAAGAAAAAATAGGGAAAGAGAATATTCAAGAGGCCTGTAGTAACAATCAACATAAAGACGAATGAGCCGACTTGATATTTTGGCATTATCACCACAAAAATAACTTTCGGATTTTTATTCCTTCGTCTCTTTTGAAAAGAGAAAATCGGGGATTAAGAAGTCTATTCTATATCCCTTTCAATCAGTATTTTGTTTGGTGTCTTTGCTTGAGCTGTACGAGATGAAATTCTCATATACGGTTCTTAGAGGGGGAATTTCTGTGAATTACCTAT